TCAACTGTACTTGAACTGTTAGATAATCATAGTCGATGATAACATCACTGTGCCCATCGCTATTACAGAACCGTACGTGAGATTTTCACCTCATACGGCTCCTCAGAGGTCACAAATAAATCTAAGGGCCCTTTACTATTCTTTATCTTGATATGTTTGTCAGATAGAGTCAAAATCTATCCTAAGGTCCCAAATTAGACCAATGGAATTCTGTCTGCTATATTTAAAACTAATAAATAAGTGCTTCTGAATTGATCTCATCTTTTAAGAATTTTCATTTTTCTTTGTTGATTAATAACCTTATCATTAAATAAAATGCGCTTTATAGCAATATCACATATACATTTCAACCTCGAATTTTCAATTACGAAAAAAAATTAGAGAGTCTATTAGTTCACGAATCATGACAAAAAATTTATCTCTCTAAATAGAAATCAAAATTTAATTATAGGAAAGAAAGAATAAAAACAAAAAAAGAAAAAAGGACATCCCTCCTTTTTGCTTTTGCAATTAGATTCTTTTCTTTCTATTTCGATTTATTGTATTTCATTCCTATTCTCCTTTCTCAGAAAAAGGGGCTTTAACCAAAGTAAAAGATTACTTCGTTCTTGATAGTTATTTACTTACTCAGTGGATAGGAACATACTCTGGATCAGAATCATGGGGAGTACTTCTTGATCATTTCTACGAATGTAAAGCCCCAATTCGAATTCCTTTTATGTACAGAAATATCCTCTTGGATAACTTACATAATCTCAATTACTAATCCTTTGTGTATCTTGGTCTTCCTAACCATCCACTCATTTTTGCTTTCAACCCCCCGTTATGGAAATCCATCTATGGTAATAGACAGTAAAAACTCCATACAGTTGATCTTTTGAACCCGCTTCAAGCTATCATGACAATTCACCAATCTTGGGGTAAACAATCTCTATTGCTTATGTTTACTTTTTTCACCATTTGATTCTTGTACATAGGAAATGAGACTCAACCTTTTTACTGCAAATTTAGAAGCCGTTTTCTTTCACTCATATAACTATCTGGTTTAGTTCATCAACTTAAATGCTGAATAAAAATGAAAATATATATATTCAAGCAACTCTTTCTACCCTTATTTCTAGAAAGAAAAGAATTTGGAGAAATTTTAGGTCTCACCGAATCACACGTAGAGATATTGATAACACACATAGAGCTAATGGTATTTCATAACTAATTGATTGGGCAGCTGCCCGTAGACCACCTAAAAAGGAATATTTATTATTTGATCCATATCCTGACATAAGAAGTCCAACGGGAGCAACACTTGAAATGGCAATCCATAAAAAAACACCAATACTAAGATCGGCTAGAACAAGGTGATCACCAAAAGGAATTACTGAATAACTTAGAAAGATAGATATTACTGCTATGGATGGTCCGATACTGAATAAACGAGGATCTCCTGTAGATGGAATAAGGTTCTCTTTCAAAAGTAGTTTTGTCCCATCTGCTAGAGCTTGAAGAATTCCTAAAGGGCCAGCATATTCAGGTCCGATACGTTGTTGTATTCCTGCAGATATTTCTCTTTCTAACCAAACAATTACTAGTACACCTATTGTGATTCCTAATACAAGAGTCAAAATAGGGACAAGCATCCATATGATCCCATAGACTTCTTTTAAGGATTCCAATTTGGAAAAAGAATTGATAGTCTCTATTTCTGTTGTATCAATTATCATTTCAACGATCAACTTCTCCCATAATGATATCTATGCTACCTAGTATTGTCATAATATCAGCCAATTTCATTTTTTTAACTAACTGAGGAAGAATTTGCAAATTTACAAAACCTGGTGGGCGAATTTTCCATCTCCAAGGAAAAACGCTCTGATCTCCTATGAGAAAAATTCCCAATTCTCCTTTTGGGGCTTCAACTCTCACATAAAGTTCTTGTTTCGACAATTCAAAAGTTGGAGAAGGTTTTTTACTAATAAACCGATATTCAAAATCATTCCATTCAGGATCTTTTAATCTGTCAAAACGTCGGATTTCTAAATTTTCGTAAGGCCCTCCTGGAATTCCTTCCAGAGCCTGTTGAATAATCTTTATGGATTCGGTCATTTCACCGATTCGTACTAAATAACGAGCTAATGAATCCCCTTCTCGTTGCCATTGAACCTGCCAATAAAATTCGTCGTAAGACTCATAATGATCAACTTTACGAAGATCCCATTCTATTCCTGAAGCGCGTAGCATTGGTCCCGATAAACCCCAATTTAATGCTTCGTCTCCCCCAATAATGCCTACGCCTTCAACTCGTTCTAAAAAAATAGGATTTCGGGTAATAAGTTTTTGATACTCAGCAACCCCCGTTAAAAAATAATCGCAAAAATCCAAACATTTATCTATCCAGCCATAGGGTAGATCGGCAGCCACCCCTCCGATACGAAAATAATTATGCATCATTCGCATACCGGTGGCAGCTTCGAAGAGGTCATATATTAATTCTCTTTCTCTAAAAATATAGAAGAAAGGGGTCTGCGCACCAATATCCGCCATAAAAGGACCGAGCCATAACAAATGAGAAGCTATCCGACTCAACTCCAACATAATGACTCTGATATAGCTAGCTCTTTTAGGTACTTGAATATTGCCTAATTGTTCGGGTCCATTTATGGTTATTGCTTCTGTGAACATAGTAGCTAAATAATCCCAACGTGTTACATAAGGCAAATATTGGATAATTGTTCGATTTTCCGCAATTTTCTCCATCCCTCTATGTAAATAACCCAATATTGGTTCGCAGTCGACAACATCTTCACCATCTAGAGTAACGATGAGTCGAAGAACACCGTGCATTGATGGGTGCTGAGGCCCCATATTGACTATCATGAGGTCTTTTCTTGTAGTTGGTGCAGTCATAAGTTTTTTACCGATTTATTCTTCCATGAATTGCTGAAAGTAAAAAGAAGTTCATCAAAATTTAATAGAAACATATAAGTTAAAATGAAATGACTCTTCAAATTAATCAAATTAACGAGTTTTTGTCTCTCGAATGTCCAACTGATTAATTAATTCTTTATAACGTACTCTATTTTTTTTTGCCAAATAAGCTAGCAGTCGTTGACGTTTTCCCAAAATTTTCTTCAAACCTCTCTGAGATAAATAATCTTTTTTGTGCAATTCTAAATGTGAAGTAAGTCTCCGTATCTTATTGGTGAAATTGAATACTTGAAATTCAACAGATCCTCTCTTTTCTTCTTGAAAAATAACTGAAATGACAGAATTTTTTACCATAAAAGAATTTCCCCTTTCTTTATTTTACAGATATGGATTTTATCGAATTTTATCGATCAGTAATAATAATGCCAGTAATTTGAACGTGGTATATAGACTTAATTTCTTTATGAACTCCTAATTTTATCAATTCCAATAAATTAATCAAATTTTAAATTTGATTCAGATAGGAATCCAAAAAGATGGTAGATTTTTTTCATTCACAAAAGCGAATAATTTAAATCTCAAATCCTAAAATGAAGAAGATTCTGTTGATTCATTTCTAGATCTAATCGATACCTTATTGATTTAGTATCGTCTACTCGAATTAGATTCGAATGAGATGTAATACAAGGCATGTGTGCATTTGTTTGCTTTCAGATACTCTATACGAGACAGGGTATATAGTACTATCAATTAATTTTCAATCGTGGATACATATGTATCCTTAAGATACTGAAACGGCTACCATTATTGGTATCAAACCAATAACGATTCATACAAGCTAAATCTTCTAATCGATAATTAGGCCAAAGAAAGAACTTCAATTTAATTAATTCATTTTTATCCTTATAAAGAGGTTTCCTTTCATCCAAAAATTGACTCCAGTTTTTTACATTGGTTTCGTTGCAAAATACTGAATTTCTATCGATGCCATTCCAATTCAAAGAATTCAAAAAACTTCGAATTCTCAATTCTCTACGACGTCTAGACCATAAAATATTTTCAGGAACAAGCAAATAAAAATGATTTTTGTCTGTATTTATTCTTTGAGTTTGAGGTTGCAAAATGAATTCATCAAAATTCTTTTTATCAACATGTCTTTGGTCTCGGTATCTTTGATTAGTTTGGTGTTTACTTTTATGAACCAATGAAATACCTATGGTTTGATACATAATAAATTGTCCATTATTTTTTACAGACAACCGAATAGGTTCGATAATCAATATCCCCTTCTTCATCAATTCTGTAAGAGTTAAATTCCCCCGAATCAGCATTATATCCAAACTCATTTCTCCCCTTTGAACTGACGATATACTAATTTTGGTTGGATTTATCAGTCGAAGCAGGAGACAATACACCTTGATATTCTCGATCATTCTTTGATTCAAATCATCGTTCCATTTCAATTGAAAAAGCAAATAACGTTTCAAGAACAAATATAGTTGTGCTTCCGTGTTGCTTTTGTATTGTTTTTTCTTTTTACCCTCCTTTGTGTCTGATTCCGCGTAATCTTTTTCAAGATCGTTTTGGTGTTTTGAGAGAACAGGGCCCAGATTTACTTTGTTTTCTATATCTGATCCACGCTCTCTTTCTACTTGACTTGCGGGTTCTTTTGCTTCTTGAATTCGATTCTTTATTTTTTTATTTGATGGTATAAAAAAGTTTTGTTTTTGATTTTTATTGATGTTTTTCTTTTTACTAACATTTTCATTTGTGTTCAAATTTAAAAGAAGTAATTTGCTTGGTATAATCCACGGTTTTATTTTATATACATTATAAAGTAGTACAAATTCTGGGAAGAACCAAAATTCCAGATTGAATATGGGACGATTAAATATTTTTGCATTCATTCCCATCCAATCAAAAAAGACTTTTTTAGAATTTTTTTGAGTGTTTTCTGGATTTTGATGAATTGTAAGATAAAAAAGTCCTTTTTTATCAATTTTATCAATTATTTTATAATTATTAATACCAAATTTAGTATTTGGATTACTGTTGGTATCGATCTTAACCCAGGCCTCAATACCTCCTTTTTGTCTAAGAGAAAAATGGATAATTTTCCAATCAAAATATTTTCTATCGAGATTTCTTTCTATATATAGAATATTGCCTTTTCTTAGATAATTATTGATATGAAGATTGCCGGGCATATCAAAAAAGTTGTGTTTGGACGTGTTGGAATTATAAGAAATTTCGAGGTTCTTATTTACTTGAAAGGGTAATCTAGAAATAAATGAGTCACTTTTTTTTTCATAATTAATCGATTTATATGATAAAAGAGCATATCTATAACATTTTTTAAAATTATCTTCTTGGTTTGATAATGAATAGAGTTCAGAATCATTTTCTTTTTTGTAATGAATTAATTGGTCGTTTTCATATGAATTCCATTTGTTTAAATTTCTATTTTTATTTTGAGCCATACAACTTTGATTAACCCTATTTCGCCATTTTTGTGGCATTAATCTAGACCATCTAATCTGAGATAAATCGTATTGATAATGCCGTCTTAGCCAGTTTTTCCATTGATTGATTCTATAACTCTGAAGTTTCTTATGTTTTAATTCAGAATGAAATATTCCTAGTGTTCTAAAATAGTCCTTTATTTTATTCTTAAGGAAAAAAGACTTATATTGAAGAACAGATCTAAATTTAGACAAATTAATAACTTGGGTTTGTGATAATTTGTAAAATACATATGCTTGTGACAAGTAGGATAAATCAAAAAAAATATTTGAATTTTTCTTACTAATATTATAAAGTGACTTTTTTATAGTCGAAATAAAGTGAATTTTTTTTTTATTATTAATTTTTTCTTGATTTATTTCATTATTGGAAATGTATTTATCAATCAATTTGTTTGTTGATTCAAGAAAGAGTTGTGTATTAATTCTGGTAATATTAATGATAGATAAAAATAGATCGACGTATAATCTTTGAATGAATAATTTTATAAAATAATGGAATTTCCATATTAATCGAGTATTTCTTCTTTGTAATATTTGGAAAATATTTTTTGTCGATTCGAATTTTTTAATATTATTTGTTTTATTACGACTAATGTCTATTTCTGGAGTTACTTTTTTTTTCTCTTTTTTAATTCTTTCTATTTGATTTTTGATTGTACTTGTTCTATCAGTTAAATCCTTCATTTTGGTTTCTATCAGTGAAGAATTTGGCCAATTGCCAGATTCAATTTGACTAAATGATTCGTTAATTATCTGATTACTAATTAGAGAATCCTTTTCGTTTTTCGTTTCATTCGATTCAGGTATTTCTTTGAATCTAAAAAATAAAATTAGCTTTATTTTTGAAAGTTCTTTTCTTATTTTTTTTAGAAATAGAATACTTTTGATAAGCCATTTTTTAGTTTCTTTTGAAATTCTTCGAAATAATTTTGTTTTTCCTTTTAAAACTTTTAGAGTTATAAAATATTTCTTTTTGAATTTTCCATTTTTTTTTTCGAGTTCCTTAAAAATGGGCTCAAAAAAGGAAGGTCGACTTCGGGGAGAACCAAAGGGAAGTTCAGCTTCCATTCCCCAAACTGTTAAAAAACAAAAATCATCTTTTTGTTTTTTCTTTTTCATTAGCTCTTCATGGGAGGGGTACAGTTTAGATATATGCCAAGGTTTCAGACAAAAAGGAAATAAAATTTTGATCTGAATCCCATCCGTCAACCAATTTTTTGGAAATTCTGTTTCTGATAATTGAACACCATTGTAAGTACATTTAATATGCATTTCTCTATTCCATTCCTCCAAATCTTCAGACCATTCAGGAAGTTGCAAGAATAACATACGCCCGAAATTTTTGGCTATTATCAATGAAGGTAATAGAATATATTTTCGAAGAATTGATTGAGTTATTAACATGGAACCTCTTATTATTTGCGCAAAAGGAATGCTATCCCAGGCTTCGGCTATCGCTATCCGTGCTTTTTCCTTTTTTCTTTTGGTCTCCCCTTTTTTGTCCGTTTCTTTTTTCTCTTCTCTTTTTGGTTGTTCTTCTCTAAACTCTAGAATCTCGAATTCTCCTTCTTTACCTGACCAATTTAGAAAAATTGGTTTAATTAGAAAAATTGGTTTAATCAGTCCAGAGATATCAAAAGAAAAAAGACGGGGGGGGGTTATTCTGTCGATAAAAAAGAGGGAATGCACATTTGCTTGAAATAGTTTCCAAATAACTGTTTTACGCCTTTGAGCCCGCATAGAGCCTTTAATTATACCTCGCCGAAAATCTGATTGTTGCGAATAGCTTATTAAAGCCACTTCCTCTTTGACCTCAGGATCGTCACTGTCCATGTTGGTAGTAAAAATCACTACACGTCTGGATTTTCTTGAACGAATTTGATGATCCAGTGATACCCCCTCTTTAAATTCACCCAATTGTTGTTCTAATTCGGTGATTAATTTACGTGACCAGCGAGGTATTTTTTTACTGATTTCTTTTATTCCAATCGATTTTTTTCCAGATTTTGTACCATTAGGATCAATTGCATTGAATACAAATTTTAAAAATTTA